CAATTCATCACTAATCCAAGACCAGAATATTCAGAGGACTCTTCTGATCAAACAATAAATTGTCAGCAAAGTTGTTTCTTTTTTGTTTTCTTCAAATCCAAAGAATTTTGATTACTTTATACATAGGTCATCGATTCAACATTGGATAAAAAATGAGGGAAATCCTCATAGCATTTTTTTTTGCAAAAAAAGAAAAAAAAAATGAAAGGTTCAAATCATTTTATCGACATGAGTGTTATATATCGAAAAAATAAATTCGGTAGTAAAATATTAACATAATAGTAGAAAGCGTACTATCCTGTGCCCAGACTTGAAACAAACGGTTTAGCTTTAACCATGTTAATGGTCCCCCATTATTGGTTCGTAGAGGATCAAAGTGGATTTACCAATGAATGACGAAATGCTATGGTTCTTCAATATGATTTTAAAATTTAGTCATAAGTAATTCGCGAGATGATGCACCTTTTTTTTTTCGTAGTTATAACTAGAAAAGTACAGTTGGTTGTATCCAACCTATTCTTGAAATAAACAACCCGCACACACTCCCTTTCCAAAAAAAATCAATACACCAAGCACTACACTTAGATTTATTGGATTTGTTGCTAAAATATCGGTATTCAATCCGAAACTCCCCGCAGATGGCCAGTAACCCAAGGAAATGAAAGAATCGGTTATATTTTTCATATTATCTCCTTTTCTAGATAAAATTAATTATCTATTTTTTATTTATTTATATGTTTCTTTTTTACTTCTTCTTTATAATTTTGAAATTTATAAATAGAATTGAAAAAGAAATCCATTTATAAATGGATTTCTTTTTCAATTGACAATTTCCAAAAAACAATAAGAACTATACTTATTATATTAGAATTAGGTGCCAAGGTTGATGTCAATTGCTTTTCCTTTGTTGGAACAATTTCTAAAATGAGTTCCATTGAACCTTGAATTAAGAAGAGGAAAGAGTCACTACGCTAATTCCTCATCCACAAATAAGTCTCTCCCCATACATAGGGTATTGTACCAACGAATAAATAATTGTAAGAGTGAAAGGTTCATAAAATAAAAAAAAAAAAAAACACGAACAGAAAGTTCAAAGAAATAAAAAAGAATACATAGTGTTTGTTTTTTTTTTAGGATTCAAATTAAACAAAAGGATTTGCAAATAAAAGTGCTAAGGCTACAACCAATCCATAAATGGTTAAAGCTTCCATAAAAGCCAGACTAAGCAATAAAGTCCCTCGTATTTTTCCCTCCGCCTCAGGTTGTCTGGCAATACCTTCTACAGCTTGACCTGCAGCAGTACCTTGACCAATCCCAGGCCCAATAGAAGCAAGCCCTACGGCCAACCCAGCAGCAATAACGGAAGCGGCAGAAATAAGTGGATTCATGATAAGCTCCTCACACCAAAATAAAGAAATGGTTAATGATACAATCAACCAATAAATTATAACTTATTATTCCATTGCTAAGATTTATACAGTCGACATAACTAAAAACTCCGAATTGAAGTAATAATATGATTGAATCATCAGAACTATTTGAATATCTTTTTTTTTTAAGTTCCTATTCATCCACGTAGTTTTTGTGAATCCATACTATACTCTTTTCATTCTTCCATTTTTTTTTTCTTGATTGAATCTCGGTATTCATTCAATAGTCAATTCAGAACTACAGACGAAATGGAAGGACTTCAACTAGAATCCATATCTAAATTCCCAGTACTAGAGCATATCTTTAGTTCATATAAAACTAGTTAATACCTAATATCACATATACTTGTGTTTCTTACCTAATGTAAACCTATTATTCGTATTTTAGAGTCAATCGGATTCGAGAACCATTCTTATAAACATACACAAGTGTTGTCTTATAGTAATTCGATTCAATACGTCTAATTCGATTCCACACTCCCCTAACAAATACATTTTTTTTTTTCATATCTTTTTTTGTAAATCCTTTCCTACTAATATCGTAATCTTTTTTTTTTTCCTATTACTCTCTAGATCTTATATATTTTGCTTATTTATATATTATTTTGCTATTTTTATTCCCTAAATAGATTATCTTCAGCCATGTATATATTGCCTTGAGCTAAACTATTTCTAAAACTAATCAATGATGACCCTCCATGGATTCGCCTATATAAGCTGCAGCTAAAGTTGCAAAAATAAGAGCTTGAATACCACTTGTAAATAATCCAAGGAACATAACAGGTATAGGAACTACTAAAGGTACTAAAGAAACAAGAACAACAACTACTAATTCATCAGCTAATATATTTCCGAAAAGTCGAAAACTAAGTGATAAAGGTTTTGTGAAATCTTCTAAGATATTAATGGGTAAAAGAATTGGAGTTGGTTGAATGTATTTACCGAAATAACCTAATCCCTTTTTTGTAAGACCCGCATAAAAATATGCTACTGATGTGAGTAAAGCTAAAGCAACAGTAGTATTTATATCATTTGTGGGTGCGGCTAACTCTCCATGAGGTAACTGTATGATTTTCCACGGTAAAAGAGCCCCTGACCAATTCGAAACAAAAATAAACAGAAACAGAGTTCCAATAAAGGAAACCCATTGACCATATTCTTCTCCAATCTGGGTTTTACTCACGTCTCGAATGAATTCAAGGACATATTCGAAAAAATTCTGACCGTCAGTAGGAATGGTTTGTGGATTCCGAACAGCTATAATAGATGAACCTAATAAAATAGCAATTACAACCCAAGAAGTAATAAGTACTTGGGCATGGACTTGGAAACCTCCTATTTGCCAATAGAAATGTTGGCCGACCTCGACACCAGATATATCGTATAACCCCTTTAGTGTGTTGATAGAACATAAAAGAACATTCATATTGCCCCCTGAAACAAATAGAACTTAAAAAAAAAATGATTTTGATTGGACCGTCTTTTTTTTTTTTATTTTAGACTTGCCTTGAGTTGTATATTTTTTTGATACCAACTTATTACAATATCCCTAATTATTTTTATCTCTTTTGTGCGATTCAGGAATAGTAACCAATTCCATAAATCTAGGAAGTCCTACAAAAATAGATTTATCTTATTATTAATCAAGGATTTCGTATAGAGCTTAAATGGCCTTCACAAATTGCAAATACTAATTTGTTAAGAATTAATCGAATTGAAGCTATAGCGTCATCATTAGCTGGAATCGAAATATCTGCGAGATCTGGGTCACAATTTGTATCAATTAAACAAATCGTTGGAATTCCTAAAGTGATACATTCTTCAAGAGCCCTGTATTCTTCTTGCTGATCAACGATTATTACAATATCGGGTAACCCTGTCATATATTTAATCCCGCCGAGATATGTTTGTAAGTGAGATAATTGTCTCTTCAACATAGCGGCATCTCTTTTCGGAAGACGGTTGAGTCCCTCCGTCTTTTGTTCCGTTCTCAAGTCCCGGAACTTATGAAGTCTAGTTTCTGTAGTGGACCAATTCGTCAACATACCACCGAGCCACTTTTTATTAACATAGTGGCACCGGGCCCTTATTGCAGCCCGGACTACTGAATCAGCTGCTTTATTTTTGGTACCAACAATTAAGAATTGTTTTCCCCTACTTGCTGCATCAAAAACTAAATCACAAGCTTCTGATAAAAAACGAGCAGTTCGAGTAAGATTTATAATATGAATACCTCTACGCTTTGATGAGATATAAGGTGCCATTCTAGGATTCCATTTCCTAGTACCATGACCAAAATGAACGCCTGCTTCCATCATCTCTTCCAAATGGATGTTCCAATATCTTCTTGTCATTTCTCCCCACACTTCCTCTCTTTTTTTTTTAAGAAAAAAAAAAGAGATGAGGTACCCTGAAATAGAAATAAAAAATTGTTCCAATGAAACCTTATCTTCTACCTCTACCGGGGATTGGCCGTTGATACACGATCCAAGCTATTATTCATTTATTTCTATTCGTTATTTTCTTTATTATTATATTATTACCAAATCAAATGACTGCAGATAGGTAACAAGATGAATCTGCTCTTAGAAATTGAAAAATCCTAGAAATGATTGTTCTGATATACCATTTAAATTCTTTGAAATGCAAAAATCGAATAATTCTCTGTAGTGGAACAAAATATCTCTCATTTCCCCCTCGAATAAATTCTTCTTTTTAATTTCCAAAGGAATGTTATTATGTTGTCTTGAGCGATGCGCTAATCCTTTGAATCCGGTACCAACGGGTATCATCCCTCCTAGGACAACATTCTCTTTCAGACCTTTCAGCCAATCTATACGACCTCGGAGAGCGGCTTTTGCCAAAACTCGAGCAGTTTCTTGAAAACTTGCTTCGGATATGAAACTTTGCGTATTTAGAGATGCTTTCGTTATTCCCAATAATATAGCTCGGTAATAGATCGGTTCTTCCAAAGCACGCCCCGTTCGTTCCGCTCGCAAGACTCCAATTAGCTCTCCAGGTAAAAAAACATTAGACATTCCGTCTTCTGAAACCAATACTTTTGATGTTATTTGACGTACAATAATTTCTATATGTCTATTATGGATCTCCACCCCCTGCGATCGATAAACCTTTTGTATCTTATTAACTAAAGAAATACGGCTTTGAACTATAGTTAGTTCAGCACCAATTAAAAATCCCCAAGGAATTCCAAGAATTCTTGTTATACGCTCGTTCCAACCCTCAACTCTCTTTTCTAGGCTCATCGATATGGAATCAATCGAACGCACTTCTAACACTTGTTCCACTTTTGGAAGACCCTGCGTTATATCACCAGATCTTGATTTTTCATATATAAAGGTAACTAACGTATCTCCTTCATAAATGATTTCTCCATAATGGAGATGAACAGTTGCTCCTGAAGTGGCCAAATAAGGCTTAGCTAATCTTATTACTACAGAATCAACTTGAACAATTAAAATTTGACCCGATTTTAGGTGTGATCCATTTTCGGCTATACATATATTTTCACAAATAAACTGTCCAAGGCTAATTCTTGTGAATGTTTCATCACAATAATTATCATAATAATTATGATGGAGAAAAAACCAAGTCAAATTGAATGTATTCAAAACCATGTTACTAGACGGATCAGAATTTAAAATCCTCCCGTTTTCATCCATTAAATAATAGTTAAATACTTCAAAAGTCTGTTTTAAATTGTCAAGTTCCAAATAGTTAGTTATCGAGAGCTGATTATGAGTTATTAACTGAGAAAAGGAATAAAAATGGAAAATTTGAGGGACTGCTCCTAAAGGTCCTAATAAATTCCTAATTGAAATTAGCGAATCTTTTTGAATTGATTCTTTTATCACATTATAAGATTTTCCATCATTAAATGGATCCATTTGAAAACAATTAGATGCTGACAAAATTATCAAAGATTGCCGTTCTTTATTCCGATTTATATTTAACAACGTACGAATAGTTCCTTGATTTTGACTAAGGGATTGTTGAACCCTTCCCTTGGAATAAAGAGAATCCAATGGATTGCTATTGGTGTAATCAGACTCATTATTGAAGACCAATCCTGAACCTGAGGGGTCGTCCCTTTTTCTGATATACGAAATATGGGATTTCACTAAGTCTATTCTTAGGAAATTTCGAACCAAACCCAGACCATTTGTCCTTACTTCAACAAAGGAAGCGAGGGCTTCTTTGATAGAAGCACTTTTTTTGTCTTGGTCCCAATTCAACACTAAACAAGTCCGAACTAATTGAATACTTGTTCCAGAAATTCCCCGAATAGGTTTACCATTTCCATAAAGGATATAATTGACAACTTTAAGTTCCAGATTATCCCTTTCTTGCAACGAATCCTGTGGGAAAAGTGTTACTAAATTTATACCGTCTGCTATTTCATATATGATTACAGGTCGAACCAAAACAAAATACTTTTTTTTGGTAGGTGTGATCCATTGTACATAAATCCAATTTTTTAATTTTTTGAATTTCTTAGAATTTTTTTTTACCCTTTCCGGTGATATCAAGATACCACTTTGTCGGGATATCTTATCCATCTCTCCAGGAAAATGTATATTTCCAGAAAATATTTTAAGTTCAATCTTTTTTTTTTTTTTCTCCACTCGTACCAATCCACCTACTCGGCTTCTTGTACTTAAAGTGATTGGTGTATCTACTCCAATGAGACTATTGTTCCGTACCATTATGGAACAAGATTCAGGTAAAATATGCACTTCCTCGGGAATGAAAAAAAATGGATCTACTTTCATTTGGTATTTTGGCTTAAATTCTTTAACTCCAATCAAATCTTCTTTTTTTCGGATTGAATGCACCCCTATAGTCCCATATTTAGTAATTCCTAAACTATTTCTTCTATATTGAGGATCGTCGAAATAAGCAAGAATCGAATTTCTCCGAAAAATACCATTTATGGGGATTTCAATCGAAATGCTAGAACGGGGCAGTATTTCTTTTTCTCGTTCTTGAAGTGATTCAAATTGAACGATGAATCTATTTCTTCGCTTCCTTGACAATAAATCACAATTCCCTTGGAAAATCCAAGGATATATAAGATTACAATAACCCGTACATAGGATTCGATTAAGTTCTGAATAATTAGGAATTCCGCTTTCTTTTTTACCAAAAAGATTTGAACTAAAAAATGTGTGTCTTACTTGATCATTATTTACTGAAAGGATAGAACTAGATCTTTCTTCGACAGAAAGAGAATAAACGTTAATTTGATCTTGATCCTTATAGAGGGAAGGAATTACACGGGATCTAAAGCAACCCCCGGATAATACCCATAAATGACTTGTTTTTGGTAAAAGATGAACATTACTATATGTAAATTCGGATGCATGGTACACATCGGTACTCCAATGCATTTCTCCCTCTGAGTCAGAATAAATATGTTTTCGAACCCTTTCTTTAAAATTGAAAGTGTATGTTCCCGCACGAATCTCAGCAATCACTTGTTCTGATTCTACATATTGATCATTTTGAACTAAAAGAAAACTTTTTGGTGGAATAGTAACCTTATGTAGAATATCCTCACTCTCAATAGTTACATACAAGTCGATATAACATAAAAAGGCAGGATGCCCATGACGCGTACGTGTGGGATGAACCAAATTTTCATTGAATTTTATTTTTCCATTAGAAGGAGCTCGTATATGTTCTGCAGTACCCCCTGTGAATACTCCGCCAGTATGAAAAGTTCTTAATGTTAGTTGAGTGCCCGGTTCCCCAATAGATTGACCTGCAATAATACCTACAGCTTCTCCCAATTCGACCAGATCGCCATGAGTAGGACTTCGTCCATAACATAATCGGCAGATCCAAGATGTACTCCTACAAGTAAAGGGGGTCCGAATAGATATTGGTTGTGTTTGAAAGGTTATAAAGCGATTGATAAGTCCAATACCAATATCTTGATTTTTAATGCCAATGCATCGCCGGCCTATATATATATCGTCTGCTAATACCCGACCCATTAATGTTTGGATAAAAATTCTTTCTGGCATCATCCCATTTCGAGAATTCA